CATGTCCCATCTGATCTACAACCCTTTTCGCTCCGCTTAGCTGTAACCCCCTCTCGGGGTATTTTAGTGATAGGTTCTATAGGAATTGGACGATCCTATTTGGTCAAATACCTAACGAAAAACTCCTATCTTCCTTTCATTACGATATTTCTGGACAAGTTCCGGGATACAGTTTTTCGTTTTGCTGATGATGACAGTGATGATGATGACAGTGATAATGAGATCGAGATTTTTATTGATGCTCGTGACCCTATTGAGACTATTAATCAAGATATTCATGTTTTTGACGATATGGATATTGATTTTGATCCTAGTATGTATAGTTTTGAGGAGAGAGATGCTCATGACGATAAGATTAATATGGAGCTGGAACAGCTAACTAGGATGGATGCGCTAACTGAGGAGATGGACACGGTGTGGCGCGTAGCCCAATTTTATATCAGCCTTCAAATCGAATTAACAAAAGCAATCTCTCCTTGCATAATATGGATTCCAAACATTCATGAGCTGCATTTTAGGGATTCGGGTTCCTTCTCCCTCGAGCTATTAGTAAACCTTCTCTCCTGGGATTGTGAAAGATCTTCCACTGGAAATAGTCTTGTTATTGCTTCGACCCATTTTCCCCAATTCGTGGATCCCTCTCTACTAGCTCCGCATAGATTAGATACGTGCCTTAAGGTACGAAGGCCTCTTATTCCACAACAACGAAAGCACTTTTTCACTCTTTCATATACTAGGGGATTTCGCTTGGAAAAAAAAGCGTTCCAGGCTAATGGATTCGCGGCCATAACCATGGGTTCCAATGCACAAGATCTTATAGGACTTACCAATGAGGCCCTATCGATTAGTATTTCACATGGGAAATCAATTATAGACGAAAATACAATTAGATTCGCTCGTCATAGACAAACTTGGGATTTGCGAGCCCATGTAATACCGGTTCAGAATTCTCGGCTCCTTTTCTATCAGATAGGAAGGGCTGTCGTACAAAATTTACTTCTAAATAATTGCCCCATAGATCCGATATCTATCTATTTGCAGAAGACATTCTGTAACGAAGGGGATTTTTATTTGTACAGCTCGTACGTCGAACTTGGAATGAGCACGAAGAAATTAACGATACTTCTTTATCTTTTGAATTGTTCTGCCGGATCGGTCGCTCAAGATCTTTGGTCTCCACCCGAACCAGAGGAAAACAATAGGATCGCTTATGGTAGACTCGTTGAGAATGATTTTGATCTAGTTCATGGCCTATTAGAAATAGAAGGCATTCTAGAGGGATTCTCACGGACAGATCTAGAGGGATGCTCACGGACAGAAAAAGATTGCAGTCAGTTTGATAAGGATCGAGTGCCATTGCTTCTTCGGCCCGAACCAAGGAATCCCTCAGATATGATACAAAATGGATTTCAATCTATGATTGATCAGAAATTTATCTATGAATCGGAGGAGGTGTTTGTAGCGGGGGAAAAAGTCAACCCGCAGAAGGTGTTCTCCAATTTCATAGTTTGGGCTCCTAGAATATGGTCCCCTTGGGGCTTTCTATTTGATTGGGTCGAAAGGACCAATGACAATGAATTGGGAGTTCCCTATTGGTCCAGTTCATTTTGGGCCAAGCAGATCCAGTTCGTTCTTGCGGACTATGAAGAGGATGAGCTTGAAGAGAATGATCAAGAGAATGATTCGTATTATGATGAAGATGAAGTTGAACCGAATCCTAATCCTCTTGAAGCGGATGAGCAAAAGAAGGAGAGGGGTGTGTATTATAAGCTTGACGATCAAGATAACGATGGGTTTGAACCTCAATTTGACAGGTTTAATTATGAAGTCGGTGATAAGTTTTACGAGGCGTTCTTGCAGAGTATATACCTGACACGAGCTAGAATTCGAATTTCCAAAGAACAAGTCCTTTTTCGAATAAGCCAATTCATTTGGAACCCTGGAAATCCATTCTTTGTCCTATCCGAAGATCCGGCCCTTGCCTCTATGTTTTCACATCGAGAATTCTTTGCAGATGCCGATGAAGAGATATTAAAGTGGTTTATTACTTCCGAAATCAAATCTATGAGAAAAAGCTGGATTTTCGAGGAGACGCAAGAAAAGCGCTTCGAAGGGTTGAATCATCGCCGGAGATGTCTTAGAAGAACCAATAGTTCTAATGGATCTTTCCGTTCTAATACTCTATTCGAGAGTTATCAGTATTTATCAAATCTGTTCCTATCTAACAGAACACTATTGGATCAAATGCAAAAGACATTGGTGAGAAAAAGATGGCTTTTCCCGGATGACATGCAAAATTTTTTCATGGAACAATATGCTACTGCTGAAACACGGAAGAATTGACATCTTAGATCAATACACTATGTATGGATGGTATGAACTGCCTAAACAAGAATTCTTGAACAGCGAACAACCAGTTCAGATATTCACGACCAAGAAGTACTCGATTCTCTTTCGGATAGGCCCTGAAAGGCGAAGGAAGGCAGGTGTCTATGATTGA